TTCTAGCTATATACGAAATTCTTGATTAATAATAAGATAAGTAAATTTTTGGGGGAACTCCATATAATCGATTTATTGAATCGGTTATTATTCTTGACTAGCATAAAAGAGATAAAAACCGGAGATTTTCTGTGATTAGTTGATACTTAAAATATATAATTCAAGTAGGCAAATCGAAAAAAAGATGGTTGAATCAAAATAATTCCTTTTTAAGTTCTATTTCTTTCAGAGGGTAATATGAATGTTCTATTATGTTCTATCAAAACACTAAAAGGTTTATACGATATATCCGGTGTGGAAGTAGGCCAACATTTCTATTGGCAAATAGGAAGTTTCCAAGTCCATGCCCAAGTACTTATTACTTCTTGGGTCGTAATTGCTATTTTATTAGGTTCAGCCATTATAGCTGTTCGTAATCCACAAACCATTCCTACTGACGGTCAGAATTTCTTTGAATATGTCCTTGAATTCATTCGAGACGTGAGCAAAACTCAAATTGGAGAAGAATATGGTCCATGGGTTCCCTTTATTGGAACTATGTTTCTATTTATTTTTGTTTCAAATTGGTCAGGGGCTCTTTTACCCTGGAAACTTATCCAGTTACCTCACGGAGAGTTAGCCGCACCCACAAATGATATAAACACGACCGTTGCTTTAGCTTTACTCACGTCAGTAGCCTATTTTTATGCGGGCCTTACAAAAAAGGGGTTGGGTTATTTCGGTAAATATATTCAACCAACCCCAATCCTTTTACCTATTAACATTTTAGAAGATTTCACAAAACCGTTATCGCTTAGTTTTCGACTTTTCGGAAATATTTTAGCTGATGAATTAGTAGTTGTTGTTCTTGTTTCTTTAGTACCTTTAGTAGTTCCTATACCTGTCATGTTCCTTGGATTATTTACAAGCGGTATTCAAGCTCTTATTTTTGCAACCCTAGCTGCGGCTTATATAGGCGAGTCCATGGAAGGTCATCATTGACTAGTTTCCGACGCAGTTTTTTTTAGCTTAGCCTGACGCAATGTATGCGCCGTTTAAGGTAATCCACTTAGGGAAGATAAATATAAGGTATAAATAAAGATATAAACGATCTAGAGTAATTGTAAAAAAGGTACGATATTTTTGAGTTGTAAAAAAAACAAATGGATTGGTTTGCGTAGGAAGGGGGGGTCGAGCTAGGTGTATATAATCTAATCGCTATAAGACAACTCTTGTGAATCTTTCGAAGAATGATTCGAGAATCCCGATGACTTTAAGATACAATATTTGGTTTACGGTTTGGGGGAAAAACATGTATATGTGATATTAGACATTAACTAGGTATATATGAACTAAAGATATATCTAATTTGTCTTACTATTGTGAATTTAGATAGGGATTTCAATAGAAGCCTTTCCGTTTCGTCTGTTATTGTGAATTGAATATTGGTTGATTGTATCATTAACTATTTCTTTATTTTTGTTTTGGCACGAGGAAAACTTATCATGAATCCACTGATTTCTGCCGCTTCCGTTATTGCTGCTGGATTGGCTGTCGGGCTTGCTTCTATTGGACCTGGGGTTGGTCAAGGTACTGCTGCGGGACAGGCTGTAGAAGGGATCGCGAGACAACCAGAGGCGGAAGGAAAAATACGGGGTACTTTATTGCTTAGTCTAGCTTTCATGGAAGCTTTAACAATTTATGGGCTGGTTGTAGCATTAGCTCTTTTATTTGCGAATCCTTTTGTTTAATCCTAAAAACACATATTTTTGTTTATTTCCGTGGATTTGCTGCTCTTGTTTTTTTCAAATTCTTTTAATATTTAACTTCTACAATTAAATTACTTAGGAACAACAACCCACGGAAATCGCCGGTTTGAGGATGAGGATACAACTCATTTTTTCCTTTACCTTCTTAGTCCAATGGACGAACTTTTTTTAGGAATTATTGCAATTGTATTGTAACAAACGAGGTATTTCGCAACTGACCCGTATAAGACCTGGTACCTAATTCGAATCGAATAAGTATCAGGCTTATTGGAAATTTCCAATTGAAAAAAATCCATTAAAAACCATTTCTAAATCAATATATTTTTTGACTCAATTTAGTATTTTCTATTTAGAAATAGGGAAATTCATAATAAAAGAATATAAATAGTCTATCTATAACTATAAGAAAGCATAACTATAAGAAAGAGGAGATCGTATGAAAAATGTAACCGATTCTTTCCTTTCCTTGGGTTATTGGCCATCCGCCGGAAGTTTCGGGTTTAATACTGATATTTTTGCAACCAATCTAATAAATCTAAGCGTAGTGCTTGGTGTGTTGATTTTTTTTGGAAGGGGGGTGTTAAGTGATTTATTAGATAATCGAAAACAGAGGATCTTGAAGACTATTCAAAATTCAGAAGAATTACGCGAGGGGGCCCTAAACCAGTTAGAAAAAGCCCGGGCCCGCTTACGGAAAGTAGAAATAGAAGCGAATCAGTTTCGAATGACTGGATACTCTGAAATAGAGCGAG